TTCGACACAAGAAAGGGAATTTTCCACATCTCTTTCTTGTGTCGAATACTAGGAAGATGAATAATCGTCCCTAGAATTTTGTGTTCCACGCATTTATCCGTTCTATTCCCCGCTTACTTATGTCTAGTATCTAGTCGAATTTTATTCGATTAGAATAGAAAACACTATTAATGTATTTTATGACATTGAAATGTGATAATAGTAACATAATCATACCACCCCAATTTGGATTCAAAAAAAGTAAAAAGTCTTCTTCACAATCTACATACTATGACTAGGAATGCAGTACAAGTAATGAGTATAAAAAAGCAAAAGGCTTTTCATAATATCCATTTTTTATCATAAAGAGTCGTCAAAAATAATTTTGTTCTTTTTACGTTATGAGCTCAATGTCGATAAATCCGCGAGTCTAGAAATTCATTTCTGACAATTGAACCTTCTCGAACTGTTTCTTTTTAAGAACCAAAAAGATTTGTGCCAAAATAACAGATGCCAAGAAGAACAAAAGGCCTTGGACACGTAAGGGATCTTGAAGTACTATTTCTGCATCTCCCTGACCAAATCCGCCCACATTAGGATTACTCGTCAACGGTTGATCCAATTTGATAGATTCGCCTTCTGAAACAAGAAGTTCTGGCCCTGGAGGGATAATATCAACCACTTGACGTCCATCCGATGCATCCGCTATGGTTATTTCGTAACCCCCTTTTTCTTTTCGTATTATTTTACCTACTATACCTGCTGATGTAGCATTATAAACTGTATTGTTACTTTTGCTCCCGTCGGGATAAATCTGACCCCTTCCCCTGTTTCCGCCTACATATATAGGATATTTTAAGAAGTGAACCTCCTTCGTAGTAGCGGGGTCCGGGGAAAGGATAGGAAAGGTTATTTCACTATATTTCTGACCAGGAACGGGGCCTATCACAAGAATATTTTTTTTATTGGGGCGATAGCTCTGAAAAGACAGATTGCCTATCTTTTCTTTTATCTCGGGGGAAATCCGATCAGCAGGAGCTAATTCAAAACCCTCTGGTAAAATAAGAACAGCCCCTACATTCAAAGCACCCTTTTTACCATTAGCAAGAACTTGTTTTAGTTGCATATCATAAGGGATTCGAACAACTGCTTCAAATACAGTATCTGGAAGTACCGTTTGTGGAACTTCAATATCCACGGGCTTATTAGCTAAATGGCAATTGGCACATACAATACGACCAGTCGCTTCTCGCGGATTTTCATAACCCTGCTGTGCAAAAATGGGATATGCACTTGAAATGGATGGCCGAGTTATGATATATATCATGAGCGATACGGAAATGGATCGAGTAATTTGTTCTTTTATCCAAGAAAAAGTCTTTCTAGTTTGCATGGTCCAACCATTGAGCCCAAAAATGTCTACAATAAATTTGGTAGGTCACTAACCTAGTTCCCTATCCGCAATTCTGCTATTTACTGGAATAATTTTACTGGAATAAATAATATTAATATATAGAATAAATCTTTGGGATGGGTATAAAAATAAAGAGTAAGTATGATTTTACATGCTTTGCTTCTGTACAACTACAAAGTAAGAAACGTTAGAATTGAATTGGATTAATATCAGTAGATCCTTTTTTAATCATTCATTGAATGATAAATCACTACAAGTGACGGAGAAACACGATTTAAATAACGAAAAATCCAAAATTTAAATAGAGTATCTAGAATGACTGGAAAAGTAGAAACAAGACCAGATATAATTTGATCATTATGAGCAAATCCAAAATCTTTGTAGACAAAGCCAATCATTAGTTCCCAACCATGGGGCGAATGGAATCCGATACATAAATCTGTTAATAAAAGAATCGAAAAAGCCTTTATTGTGTCACTTAAGTTATATAGGAATTCCTGAGCCCAAGAGTTAAGAATAACAAGTTCTTTATTACCCAAAATTGAATAACCACTTAGAATAACGAAACAGATTATATTTGTCAAGAAGTGCAAAATCGTATGGATATGATCCTCGTTGTGTATCTTGATTAATTGGAGCGTTTCTTTGTGGATTCCTATACGAAGGTTTTGTAGATGTGTCTCCGAGTATTCCTTGATCATTTCCTCCAAAAGAAAGATTTCCTCCAATTCTATGAATTTTTCGAGAATATTTTTTTCTTGAATATCATTCAAAAAAATTTCAGATTGCCTAGTATTACACAAATAAGTAACCCAAGATTCCAGACTTTTATTAAATGAGAGAGAAATCCACCAGGGCAAAAATACTATAGATGCAAGATATAAAAGAGGGTTGAATGCTTTCTTTTTTGACATTTTTTCATTTCGTCTATGAATTTTTAATGAACCGACCTCATTAGTTGACTCTACGCCATCCAATATTTCTCTCATGCATGAGTTCTATTACAAAGTATCGAACTTATTAATCTATTCACTGTTTTGTTTTGTGGTTGTTACGTTACGTATACGTCTTCTTTGACTAGAATGAGCGTTATGAAGAAACTTCAGTTAAGTTATGGTATAGAAAAGGGGGATTCTTTAGTTTTTCCTTACTGCTGAGAAAGCATTCACTCTCTCAGCTCATTTCTCAAAATACTTCAATCGGTACACGCAAGAAATAGGCCAATTCGGCAGCTTTTTGTTCGATTTCCCGTGGAGTAACATTCTCATCAGTACGAGTCAAGGGAATGGCCCCCTGGCCTCTGATATCCATATATAGGACACGGCGAGCATAAATACCCTCTTTAACTTCTATTCTGACGGACTGAATATCCTTTATAAGGAATCGGAGGAAGATGCGACGATTTTTTCCAGGGAATCCCCAACGAAAAATACACACCATTCCTTCTTTTCTATCGAATCGATCATAACCACCCCCTACATTCCACGAAATTGTGCACCACAAATAGGAGCTAATAAAGAGACCCGCGATCCCATAGAAAGACATCACAATCCCTTGTGGAAAAAAAAGGATTTGCTGAGACGGAAATAAAGATATCAAGTTTCTCCCAAGATAACTGGAAGTTCCAACCAATAAGAATCCTAATGAACCTAAAAAAAGGATAACGGCCCAGCAGAAATTACTTGTTTTTCTCGACCCCGTTATAGGTTGTATCCATATATGTTCTGATCGACAACTCATACTTGATCTGGTTTCGTTTTATTGTAATTGAGAGAATACCCTAGACTTTAGTCTTTTTGTTTCCGAAGTAACTCTCATCAACTAGTACTAGTTTGATGTGAACCTTTAAGAGTAATTTATCAAATTGGTTAGATCTAAAAAAAAAAAAAAGTACCCTTCGTATGATCCCATCAATATACATATAGATGTACCGATTTTACAGTTCAGCCATCCGGCGATCCTGAGATTTTTTCAAATAGATAGAATTCCTTTACCCCCATATCATCTTTCTACAGGCCAAAGAGCCCCTTTTCGACGGAAGCGCCGCATGTTATACCCTCTTTTCTTACACTAAATAGGTATCTGCGTTATGATACAAGTCTTAGTTTAAAAAAAAAAAATGGATCAGAGTTGGGCCCATCAGATCTAAACAGTCTTATTTTTTTGAACATGAAGAAATAAAGAAGCCATTGCCATTGCCGGAAATACTAAGCCTACTAAAGGCACCAAAACAGAGGGAAAGTCGAAAGTTGTCATATAAAGGATACCTCAATTTACTATTTGTACCTGTTATTATTTATATTAATATTATAAAGATAAAGATTAGTATAAATCTAAGTATATATCTAAGTGAGTATAGAAGGTACAAAAGCATATATCATATCTATAGTTTCTATAATTCTATATTTGGATTATATATACATACGTAAGACGTAGAACAAAAATTTTTTATTTTCCTAGAATTTAACGAAAATAAGAATTCACTATTTTTCTTGTTGATAGAGGCCTCTTAACTGAATTAGTAATCAAGAATATAGATAAAAAGGAGTTATCCACAACTTTTGATTTCTTTTTACAATTTAGATCTTATGTCAACAAAGAAACCCCATTCATATTCGTTTTACTTGGATTCTGATAAACTAACTACTTGTTTGCTACAAATAAAAAAGGAACTTAATGCTCTATTGAATTTTGATTCAAAGGAAAGAAAGCGTGGAGCTGAAATAACTCACTCAGAACGCTTTTTAAAGGATTACGTGGTACGATTAGATCGAATAAGCCCTTCTGGAATAAATATTCAGCCGCCTGTGAACCTTCAGGTACTGTTTTATTCAATGTTTGTTCAATTACTCTTTTACCCGCAAATGCAATATAGGCGTTGGGTTCGGCAATAATGATATCTCCCAACATACCAAAACTCGCAGTTACCCCCCCTGTAGTAGGAGATGTAAGAATTGGTACATAGAATAACTTTTTATTTGATTGATAATCATATAAAGCAGAAGATATTTTAGCCATTTGCATTAAACTCAAACTTCCCTCTTGCATACGCGCCCCCCCGGAAGCACATACTATAATAAGAGGGAGAAATTTGTTAGTAGCGTACTCAATCAAACGGGTTATTTTCTCCCCAACCACGGATCCCATACTACCCCCCATAAACTGAAAATCCATAACCCCAAGTGCTATGGGAATACCGTTTAATTGGCCTATACCTGTTTGAACGGCTTCAGTTAATCCTGTCTTTCGTTGATAAGAATCGATACGATCTTTATAAGGCTCCTCTTCCGAATGAAATTCAATGGGATCCAAAGAAACCATGTCTTCATCCATAGCATCCCAAGTATCCGGATCGATCGAAAGTTCGATTCTATCGGAACTACTCATTTTCAAATGATATCCACATTGTTCACAAAGATTCATTTTTGATTTTAAAATTTTCTTATAATTTAATCCATAACAATTTTCACATTGAACCCACAAATGTCTGTATTTTTGAGTTACATCCAGATCATTGGAACTTTCTATTATAGTGCTACCATTCGTGCTGGTACTTATATCGGACCCCTTACTTTCACCACAAACGGAACGAGAAATGTAACTGTTA